ATATATATATCCATATGGAAATAAACTGCGTCCAATAGGATTTGAACCTATACCAAAGGTTTAGAAGACCTCTGTCCTATCCATTAGACAATGGACGCTTTTTATTCAAATTTTAATATTTCTTGTTCGGAAATATAGAGTTAAAATAATTCAAAGAATTTGGTATTTTTGGTATTAAAGTCTTGAAATGATGCATTACATGAATTCTATTCATTCCATTTTTTTTTTTTAATAAAAAAAAAAAATAGAAATGTTTTTAGAATATTAAAAACTCTAACGATAAAGTAAAAGCGGGTAGCGGGAATCGAACCCGCATCGTTAGCTTGGAAGGCTAGGGGTTATAGTCGACGTTGAATCATCATTTTTAACGTCTCTAATTCAAAACCGAACGTGAAACTTTGGTTTCATTCGGCTCCTTTATGGAAGATAGGTAAATTCACAGATTCAGACATGAACGAAATAAAAAAAAATCCCACCCATAACATCTATGTCAGCTTTCGTGTCTGAGTGTAGTCATAACAACCCGCTTTCTAGACGATCCCTATAGAAAAGAGGGGGTTATATTCTAACAATCTTTCTAGTTACTTCGTTCTCTACTTCTATATTGAAAGAACCCTTAGGAAAAGTATTTTCCACCGAGCTAAAACAATTTTTCGATGTCTTTAGTAAACCAAAGACATTGTTTAATAGCTATTTTGCTTCAATTTATCTCATATAAATTAAAAAATTGAAGATTTAGTTACGATCAGAAATAAATTTTCTATCTTTATCCATGGCTCCTTTACTGATACTCATTCAATTGGAAGTATTGCTCCAATAAAAAAAATTATGTTTCGTAATCTCATAATCCAACTTTTCAATTTAAAATTGATTATTGGGTACAAATCACCAGAATGTATATTCTTCCTCGAATTTTTTATTGAGAGTGAAAGGATTCAATCCTTTTAAGAAAAAAAGTTTTTGATCGGAATGAATATTAATCAAACCAAAGGACCCCTTAACTATATAAGGGGTTGTAGAACGAATCGCACTTTTACCACTAAACTATACCCGCTACAATCTGATTATTATATAGAAATGGACCTTTTGTCGAACAAGAAAGTCAGCCCTAACCAAAACCAAAAGTCAATCAAAAGATAGTATCAGAAACGAATCATGAAAATTAGAGCATTTACGTGTTTGTTGTATCCGAGGACCTAATGGATTAGGAAAAGAGGATTTATTTAATTTAAATAAATAAATAGTCAAGTGTTTTTTGCCGGAGGTTTTTGTCTTATACGTCTCGAACTTAAGCCATAACACAAAAATGTATTGTGCAAGAAACCACATTTATTTTTTTTCTTATTTATTTACTTTACTAGAATAAAAGGACTAAATAATAAAGAAATGACATTTTGATTCGATGTTGATTCTATATATATTATAGAAATTTAAATAGTTCTTTATTTTTTTAATCGCAATACTAAGCAAGTGTGTGTTTTTTTTATTAATTTAATAAATACTTTTTTAATGATTTGTTGAAACAAAAGGGCGGGCCCGGCTAAGAGGCCGGGCTCTGGAACTAAAAAGCCCGAAATAATAGTATATACTATGAACAGGGTTTTCAAGCCTTATTTTTTACAATGTAGCAATGTATTATCCTTTTTAAATTAGGAGGAGAGATGGCTGAGTGGACTAAAGCGTCGGATTGCTAATCCGTTGTACGGATTTTTCGTACCGAGGGTTCGAATCCCTCTCTTTCCGTTTTCGTTGATGACTTGGTATTTTTTTTTTTTAATTTATCGCGAGCTCTTTTTTTTTTTAGCGTTAAAGATGTGGAATAGTTAAAATGTTACTAAATAATATTTTTAAATAAAGCAAAGAAACCCTTATTTTTTTATTCTTCACGTCCAGGATTACGTCCTGGATCATTAGACAGGAATCCGAAGATAAAGAGAGAAACAAAGAATATCACTACCGTGTAAACAAATAGTTTGAGAGTAAGCATTACACAATCTCCAATATTTTTTTAGGAAAAAAGAGAATAGATTCTCCACTTTTATACTCCATACCCTATTTTTTTATTTTGACACCAAGAAATAAAGTGGGATAATTCAGATTTGTCGCGGTTGTACAATAATTTCAATATTTGAGGTGGGAGTGTAGAACTTATCTGATCTTATCAATTCGTAAATTTTTTTTTTTTTCGAATATATCGTGAATTTGTCTGGGACAGTATTAAAGATAAAGATATCAGCGAAAACTCACAGCAGCTTGCCAAACAAAGGCTAATAGAAAAAAGAACAGGGGTATTACTGGCATAACATCTACAATTGGATTCAAAAAAGCATAGGCTTCGGGCAATTTCGCGACTAAAAAACTACTGGAATAAAGAGTATCATTAAGGTAGATACAGATCAAACTAACTATATTAAGCATAACAAACATTTTGTTCTTTAGGATAATTGTATTTATTTTGATTGAGTTATTAATAAATTGAGTTTTTTATTAGTATAAATATTTTATTATTAATTTTATTATTAATATAAATATTAATAGAAAAAAAAAAAAATGAATAACAAGAAAATAAGATAGACTAAAAAATTTTCTTTTATTTTAACTCACCCAACCAAAAACCCTTCTATTCTGAAATCAAAAGAGAATAGAATAAATCATACTTTCATATAATATCTTAATTTAATTATATGTAATGATCAATAAATTAAGTTTAATTCTATGTCTACATGTATAGTAGACATGTATAGTCTATATGTCTAAAAATTCTAGTAATATATTTTATCGATATATAGACTGGAGTTGACGAAGAACCCGTACTAATATTAGTGTTTATTAGTGTCGAATAGAAATAAATGGGGCGTGGCCAAGTGGTAAGGCAACGGGTTTTGGTCCCGCTATTCGGAGGTTCGAATCCTTCCGTCCCAGAACATATTTAACCCCCGATCATTTTATCAATATCTATGGAATAAAAATATCTATGATAAAATATATTTTATATCATAATAAACTTTATAAAAAAATAAAAAAGGGGATTTCCTTTTCGGACACTCTTCTGTTTCTGTTTAAGAGTTGAATATTGATATAGAATGTTGTTTCTTTTTTTTATCTATTATTTTTAATAAAAGACGCTTTAATCCAATAGGGATTATTAATTTATTTCTCTATTACTGATGATAAAATCAAAAGCGAATGGTTCTTACTCTAAAACTGTATAGTATGCAAAATACAAATAATGCTATCGGTTAGGAAATTTTTAAATCAATTAAATGTTTGTAAAGAATTATTATGATTTCTTGCTACTTGAAGAAGTGTGAAATTGTTGAATTTATCCTATAACTATCAGGTTACTTAAAGATACAGATTCAAAAGAACTTGTTTATTCGTGTTCTATTAGTTAGAATTCGTTAACTAATTTTTTTTTTTTAATTTTTTTTTAATAATATAAAACTATTCGAAATTTAGAATGGTATAAATAAATTAAGAAATAAAAAAAAAAATTAGATAATTTTTAATATTCAACTATAACCAAACTATATTAATCTAAAAAAATAAAATGGGGTTCAATTGATTTAATTCTTGCTGAGACTTTCCATTCTTCATATATAAGAAAAAAGCATAGATTACTATGTAACGACCGAACCAATGATTATTCATGATTCCATTATCGAATCAATTACATAAGGGGTCCAAACTGAAGGAATGTTATGGTAAAACTTCGTTTAAAACGATGTGGTAGAAAGCAACGTGCGACTTGAAGGACATGATCCGTTGTGGATTCTTACATCCACCATTTATATATATATTATATAGGAATGAAAGTGCTCTTGACTCGACATCATTTGTTCTGTTACACCGGAACCTTCTTTTTTGGGGGGAGGGGGGGGTGATGTAATTAATTAGAGTACAGTACAGGATGGAGCTCGAATAGAAAGTATTGATTTATTTCTCAGGGGCAAGAATCTAGGGTTAGTATCAATCAATAAATTGGAACAACTTCGTAAGTATATTTTTGATACATAAATCTAAAGGATCCGATTTGAGAAAATTTCAATTTCAAAAAAAAAATTTGTTGGAATTGGGAAAACTCTTTCGATCAAATAAAAAGGGAAGTGTATTATACAGGAATCAACCATTCATATGATTCTTTTACAGAAATAAATCAAAAAAATGGTATGTTGCTGCCATTTTGAAAAGATTTAAATATCACCGAAGTAATGTCTAAACCCAATGATTCAAAAGTAAAGATAAAGATCCTGGAACAAGGAAATACCATTTTCAATTGTCTTAACAACTAGATTAGATAAGAATAAAGAATCACAATAGATTCCAAAAGAGACAGACAATTAAAGGGCTAGAGACCGCTCAATAAATGAAATATCTAAAAGGTTTCTTTTGAGTTATTTCAGAGTTATTCAACTTGAGTTATGAAGGTGCAAATACGACTAATTTTTTATTTTTGTTGGTTAAGAATAAAAAAAAGTACTTAAACCAATAGTCTAATTAATTTGATGATTTTATGGATATATTTGATAGTATAATTTTATACATAGACATAATTTAAAATTTTCTCGAGCCGTACGAGGATAAAACTTCTTATACGTTTCTAGGGGGGGTATTGTTAATCTATCCCAATGAGCCATTTATCGAATCGTTGCAATTGATGTTAGATCTCGACGAGAGGGAAGAGATCTTCGGAAAGTGGGTTTTTATGATCCTATAAAAAATCAAATCTATTTAAATGTTCCTGCTATTATATATTTCCTTGAAAAAGGCGCTCAACCTACAGAAACTGTTCATGATATTTCAAAAAAGGCGTGTGTTTTTACGGAACTTCGTCTTAATCAACAAACAAAATTCAATTAATGAAAGATAAAAAAATAGGGTGCGAATGGTTTGTCTATAGTTTTCTATAAGCCTTTCTTTTCGTCTTTTTACTAGTTATTCTTTTGTTCTATTATATTCATATCATGCTTAATAGAGTATTGTTACTATAGAATGTTTTCTTTTATGTATAACAACAAAAAATAGATTGTATTACTATAATCATATATTTATTTTATTTATATATTTATTTTATTGATATAATAATTGATTTAATAATATAAAAAAAAAAAAAAAAAATGATTCAACCTGTTTATTTTAGTTATTAAATAAACCTAAATTTTTTTTCTACCCTCCCCCCCTCTTCCTTAATTTATTCTTCCACCAAAATTTTATATATTATATAGTGCTAACCCAACACAAGTCCTTAGTTTTTTATCTTTCAATTAAAATAATTTTATTAATTTGAATTAATTAAAATTGGAATTATTAGCTAGATTTATAATTTGTTTTTTATTTTGTATACCTTATGTCAATATTAATATTGACAACAGTGTATCAAATAAATATAATTTGATCGTAGATAAATATATCTCTTATCTCCGTTGCATAAATGGTTCTTGGATTTTCTGTGATACAATAAGTATCTTTTGATTAAGATTAAAAAAATTAAAAAATATAGACACTCTATTAGAATTCTACTATAATAATGTAAAATATAAGATAATGTAAAATATAAGCGCCAAGAATAGGTTTATAACTCTATTCAAAATGTTTGACTTTTATTCCTATTTTATATTTTATATGAGAATTTTTTTTATTTTCATCCGATCTGTTCATTTTTATTATGTTCAAAATTGATTAGAATTTTTTTTTGCTATTTTAATATTTTGGTTGTTTTTGATTGCGTTGCGCCATTCAATCTCGTTATTTATTGGGATTTTGGTTGTATCTATATATTCTTATTATAATTATTTTATTGGGGTTGCTAACTCAACGGTAGAGTACTCGGCTTTTAAGTGCGACTAGCATTTTTTACACATTTGTATGAATCAATAGGTTCGTCCATACCATCGGTAGAGTTTGTAAGACCACGACTGATCCTGAAAGGAATGAATGGAAAAAGCAGCATGTCGTAGCAATGGATAATTCTGAGAATATTTCATTTTATTCTTGTCGAATAGGTCTAAAATGTTATTTCAATTGTTTAAATTCGTGTTATGTAACAATTTTTAAAATAATTTATTTTTGGTCGAGTGAATAAATGGGTAGAGCCTTACTATGGTTCCAATTATAGGGAAATAAAAAGTAACGATCTTCCGTTCTTAATTTTTGAATGATTACCCCATCTAATTAGACGTTAAAACTAAATTAGTGCTTAGTGCGGTAAAGGCTTTTCCCATGAGGGGATTAGATCTTATGAGTCCTAAATATTCGCTATTCCTCATTATGGGATAGGGAGAAATGTGTAGAAGAAGGCAGTATATTGATAAATAAAATTTTTTTTTTTCCAAATCAAAAGCGCGATTGGATTGATAAAATAAAGGACTTCTAACTATCTTGTTAGTCTATCCGAATAAATGAATCTAAATCGATTATATGGAAAGGACAAAGCTAGAGAGTCCATTGATAAGTTTTACTTGTTTCCGAGGTATCTATCTTTTTATTACTATAATACCTTGTTTTGACTGTATCGTACTATGTATCATTTGATAACCCAATAAATCGTGTCTATTTATTTTCTGGTTCAAATAGAATTTTAAATGGAATAATTTCAAGGATATTTATAACTACATAGATCTCAGCCACATGACTTCCTATACTCACTTATGTTTCAGGAGTATATTTATGTACTTGCTCATGGTCGTGGTTTAAATGGATCCATTTTGTTGGATAATGTAGGTTATGACAATCAATCTAGTTTACTAATTATAAAACGTTTAATTAATCGAATGTATCAACAGAATCATTTTATTATTTCTATTAATGATTCTAATCCAAATAAATTTTTTGAGTACAAAAAAATTTGTATTATCAAATGATATCGTAGGTATTTGCAGTTATTGTGGAACTTCCATTTTCCCGACAATTAGTGTCTTAAGAGAAAAATCGTAAAATCGTATAATTTACGATCAATTCATTCAATATTTCCTTTTTTAGCGGACAAATTACCACATTTAAATTATACATCAGATGTACTAATACCCTACCCCATTCATCTGGAAATTTTTATTGAAATCCTTGGATACTGCGTGAAAAATCCCTCTTCTTTGCAGTTATTATGGCTCTTTTTTCACGCGTATTATAATTGGAATAGTCTTATTACTCCAAAAAAATTTCTTTTTGCAAAAACTAATCGAAGATTATTCTTGCTACTAAATAATTATTATGTATGTGAATACGAATCCATTTTTATTTTTCTCTGTAACCAATCGTCTCATTTACGATTAAACTCTTCTGGTATTTCTTTGGATCGGATACATTTTTATAAAAAAACAATATATCCTGGAGAAGAAGTCTTTGCTAATAATTTTCCGATTACTTTCTGGTTCTTCAAGGATCCTTTTATGCATTCTTTTAGATATCAAGGAAAGTATATTCTGTCTTCAAAAGATACTCCCCTTCTGATGAATAAGTGGAAATCTTATCTTGTCAATTTAGGGCAATGTCATTTTTATGTAT